AAGAGGCAATACAAAAGTGTGTAAACTATAAAAACGGGTCAAGGTAGATTGGCCCACACTAGCACTTCCGCGTAATAACTCTACCAAAGGTGATCCTATTACAGGAATAGCTTCAGGTACACCTGTCACGATTTTTACTGCCCAATAACCAATTTGGTCCCGAGGTAAGGAATAACCAGTTACACCAAAGGATGCAGTCAATACAGCCAGAACCACACCAGTAACCCAAGTTAATTCGCGGGGTTTTTTAAATCCACCTGTAAGATACACACGAAATACGTGCAGAATCATCATTAGAACCATCATACTTGCTGACCATCGATGAACTGATCGGATTAACCAACCGAAGTTGGCCTCAGTCATTATGTATTGAACAGAGGAAAAAGCCTCCGTAACGGTTGGACGATAGTAAAAAGTCATAGCAAAACCCGTAGCTACTTGTACTAAAAAACAAGTAAGTGTGATCCCCCCTAGACAATAAAATATGTTGACATGAGGAGGAACATATTTACTAGTTATATCGTCTGCAATCGCTTGAATCTCGAGACGTTCCTCGAACCAATCATATACTTTATTGAGATAGGTAATCCAAGAGGACCCCCTCCGAGAACCGTATATGAGACTTTCATCTCGTACGGCTCAAACAGAAACACACAAATACGGATTTCAACGGATATGGAATAGAAAGTGCAAAACTTATTAGCCACTTGATATTAGCCGTTTGATTCGCTTTATCCCGAAGATAGGAAATAAAAAAAATCCGGAATCTCCTCTTTGTCATGATAATGCCAAAAATATCAAGTTAGCTCATTCGTCTTTCTTTATGTTGATCGTTACAGGCCTCTTGAATTTTCTCTTTCCTATTTTTGTTTGTTATTTAATTTGTTTTTTTTGTGCGTAATGCGGATCGACTCTTGTTTTACTATTGATAGGAATTCTCTTGTTGAGACCCTATTAATCGATTAAAACCTCAGATTCATACTAGAACCACGATGATTTAGCCCCAAGGTAAATGCAAAGGTTTTCTGAGTAAAAACCATTTGATCATCACTTATTCAATGAGTAGATAATGAGTCTAAAGAAAAAAAATCGTTTGATTTAGAATAGGAAATACCTATCTGAAATTGTTTTTTTTGAGTCCGGTTGCGAGGTCTAAATAGTAGATATGAATCATAGTTCAAATATTTCTTTTCTTGATCTATTCTATCTATTCCGTGTTCCAGATATTCAAATAAATATCCGACGGGGTAGAATCATCTTGATAGAGATGACAGGACCATTCTCTGTATTATCAATAGGATCAATTATAACAAGTCACACACTCATATTCCGGAAATACCGAAACAAAGAAATTCCACAGTCGAACTACCAGAACGGTCTATAAATCCGAGTTTTAAGTAATTTTTTTTATTGAAAAACTAAGGCTTCATAGTTCTTATGAACCTAACTCATTGAAATTCCATCCAGTAAAACGGAAGAATTATAAATTTCCAAAATAATAGATAGGAATATCGCAAATAGAGCCATTGCGACTCCCATAAGTGGTGTAGTCCCCCAGCCCGGAGCTACTTTACCATATTCCGAATTCAATGGTTTCAATAAATTCCCTACGGTAGTTTGTCTTGGCCTAGATCTAGAACTACCCTCAACGGTTTGTGTAGCCATAAATCCTATTTAATCATTGGTTGAGATCTGTTGACTTTGTATACCATTCCATTGTAGTTGTAAATAAACTATCTTATCGTAGATCCGTTGTGATCTTGAAATTATCTAAAAATGGAAACAGCAACCCTAGTCGCCATCTTCATATCTGGTTTACTTGTAAGCTTTACGGGGTACGCCTTATATACCGCTTTTGGGCAACCCTCTCAACAATTAAGAGATCCATTCGAAGAACACGGGAACTAGACTAGTTGAAGTAATGAGCCGCCCGATATGGGAGGCTCATTACTTCAGTTGATATAATGAAAAATCATTTCATTTTTTAGTCGGAACCTTAGGTGGTTCTCGAAAAAAGATAGCGAAAAAAATTATCCCTAAAGTCGAGACTAAAAGGAAGGTATAAACCAATGCTTCCATAGATTCGATCGTGGTTTACAATTATAGCTTTCACACCTATTCGTTTGAGTGGGGTCGTTTACCATACCATATAAAAAAGGGAAAGAATCAAAGAAAAGAAGGTGATTCAAGTCAATATTTCTCGAGTACCCTATTCAAATAAAAAAAAATAGAGGCGAAAGATACCAGAGCAATCTTGTATCAAACTGCTTGTCTCCTTGTAGTTGGGTCTCCAAGTTTTTGGAATGCTCCAAATTCCACTTGAGCATCCAAATCTGGATCAATACCAGCAAAAACATCTCTGAACAAGGTTCTAGCGCCATGCCAAATGTGTCCGAAAAAGAAGAGCAAAGCAAACGAAGCATGCCCAAAAGTGAACCAACCCCTTGGACTACTACGAAAAACACCATCGGATTTCAAAGTAGCCCGGTCTAATTCAAAAATTTCACCTAATTGTGCACGTCTAGCATATTTTTTCACAGTAGCAGGATCACTATAACTGACTCCATTGAGTTCGCCACCATAGAACTCAACAGTTACACCTACTTGTTCAACACTATACTTTGATTCTGCCCTTCGAAAAGGAACATCTGCCCTCACAATTCCGTCTCCATCTACCAAAACTACCGGGAATGTTTCAAAAAAAGTAGGCATACGACGTACAAAAAGCTCGCGCCCTTCTTTATCTCTAAAGACGGGGTGGCCTAACCATCCAACAGCTATTCCATCCCCACTGTCCATTGAACCCGCTCTGAATAATCCCCCTTTTGCCGGATTATTACCAATGTAATCATAAAAAGCTAATTTTTCGGGAATTTTAGACCAAGCTTCCGATAAACTCAGATTTTCGGCTAGTCCGGCACCAACTCTTCGATATATTTCTTGCTGGAAGTATCCCTGATCCCACTGATAACGAGTGGGACCAAATAACTCGATTGGGGTAGTTGCTGAACCATACCACATAGTTCCAGCAACAACAAAAGCTGCAAAAAAAACAGCAGCGATACTACTAGAAAGTACGGTTTCAATATTGCCCATACGTAATCCTTTGTATAGACGTTGAGGCGGACGGACACTAAGATGGAATAGGCCTGCTAATATGCCCAGTGTACCCGCTGCAATATGATGAGAAGCGATTCCTCCCGGAATAAAAGGATCAAAACCTTCCGCGCCCCACGCTGGGCTTACAGATTGTACTTTTCCAGTTAGTCCATAAGGATCGGACACCCATATTCCAGGACCATATAAACCTGTTACATGAAATGCGCCAAAGCCAAAGCAAGCCACCCCTGAGAGAAATAAATGAATTCCAAAGATCTTGGGCAAATCCAAAGAGGGTTTTCCCGTACGTTCATCACAGAATATTTCTAGGTCCCAATACACCCAATGCCATATGGCCGCCAAAAAGCACAAGCCAGAAAACACAATATGTGCACCTGCTACGCCTTCATAACTCCAAATACCCGAATTCGTTACAGTTCCTCCTGAAATACTCCAACCACCCCACGAATTGGTTATTCCTAAACGAGTCATGAAGGGTAGAACGAACATACCTTGTCTCCACATTGGATCAAGAACGGGGTCAGAGGGATCAAAAACCGCTAATTCGTATAGAGCCATAGAACCGGCCCAACCAGAAACTAGAGCCGTATGCATTATATGGACAGAAAGCAATCGACCGGGATCATTCAATACGACAGTATGAACACGATACCAAGGCAAACCCATGGAAATACCCCTTTATCAAAGAAAAATAGACACTATCTAACTTTATCGCATTGGAATATACTATGTACTTTTGAGCGGATTCTGTATGAGAAAAGGTTACTATTTATTCTATTCCGTTAAAAATAACGGAAGAATTCTGTTCGTAAGAACAAAGAGAAGCAGATCTATTCTATACCCGATAAGTACCAATACGCAATGGGAGCATCGGTCCCATTTTGTGGGAACGAATGGATGGATACTTGTTTATTATTAGAACGATCGATCCCTTCATTAAAATTTTTATTTATTCATTCTCTCTTTCTCTAAAAACCTTCCCATTTATGTATAAACTAGTAGAATAAACAGAAAAAAATGATGAAGACAATAAACTCATTCTTACGTTTCCATATTAAAGTGAAGTATAGTACTTAATTTTTTTCTTTAATTTAATGCCCATTGGTGTTCCAAAAGTACCTTTTCGGAGTCCTGGAGAGGAAGATGCAGTTTGGGTTGACGTATAGTGCGACTTGTCAGACATATTGGGTCATATGGGATTTACCCGTTTTCTCCCCCGATCGAGATATCCTCTGTTTCGCCCAAGAAATATTGTATTGATTGGTTCTTCAATCATTCGGAGCGTGAAGTGAAATTGGATCAATTTCTATTGAGGATCAATATTATCAATTAGAAGAATTTATGGTTGACTTGGACTAATAAAATCAAATATCCAGGCTCCGTTCAGAAAATACCAAACAAATTGGTAATAGTAATATATGTACAATTACCGCTTGTAGCATAGACGATTCGTAATATTTAATTAAATTATAGGAGTGATCTCAAACTGACATGCCAACCAATATGATGAATACATCGAATAGTTTGGGAGAGGCATAAAACGAATTAAAAAAAGTCGTAGCAAAAAGAAATGGTACTGAGATTATTTGTCCTATATGTGCAAATAGAATTCGGATAGATCTTTCCCCGGAGTAGAACATGAACCTAAAAGAATTGAAAGGACCCATTCAGGAACAAGAAAATGACATCGTGATTTGAATCTCGACGAAACAATACATCAATGAAAGGTTAATACAAAAAATGAAGTTCAGTAAATTCTTTTTTTTTAGGGAAGGGAGCCAAAACTTATGTTTTTTTTTTGAAAAATAGAAGAAAAAACCCCTTTATTTTCATTAGAAAAAAGGAAATCTGTTACAAAAAAAAGAGATAGGATTGGAATCGACACATTGATTCTTTTTTCACAATTTTTTTGAACCGTATGCATCCAAAGATGCGCGTACGGTTCAAAAGGGATACAATTTTGTCCTAATCAACCGACTTTATCGAGAAAGATTACTTTTTTTAGGCCAAGAAGTTGATAGTGAGATCTCAAATCAACTTGTTGGTCTCATGGTATATCTCAGTATAGAAGATGATACTAGGGATCTTTATTTGTTTATAAACTCCCCCGGCGGATGGGTAATACCAGGAATAGCCATTTATGATACTATGCAATTTGTTTCGCCCGATGTGCATACAATTTGCATGGGATTAGCCGCTTCAATGGGATCTTTCATTCTGGTCGGAGGAGAAATTACCAAACGTCTAGCATTCCCTCACGCTTGGCGCCAATGAGTTTTTATTTGAAAAAAAAAGAAGAAGACTATGCCTTCGCCATATCGAATGTGAATAATATGAAAAATAGGTAATAATAGCATGGCACTTCGAGTTCGATATGAACAAACTAGTATTGTTTTTCCTAACATGAGATTTTGTATCGAGATAGTAGTATGAAACAAAGGTTATTCCGATTTGATCTTATGTGTCAGGAGTACATTTCAGCGTCACAAACCATTTTTCTTCCACACCGGAAGTCTCTTTATGATATTTACGTTACGAAAGAAAGAGTACTAAAATGAAAAAAAAAAGAAACTTTGGGATTGCTAAATCACAGACGAGATAAATATAGAAAGCAACAGAACCATCATAGTATTTTTTGACTCCTACAATACGAAAGGAAGGGTGGTAAATGGATCATTCAACGATCTGGATCGGATGGATTCCATTTTTTTCTTCGATAGAATAGAAATTGAAGAGAAGGGAGGAAGAAATGCCATTGCAGAGCCGTATGCAATGTACAAAAGATGCCTGTACGGCTGTTCCATTCTATTTGTTTTTTTTTTCTTCTTGTTTTTTTATCCCTTACTTTAGCCCAATCCTGCAAGATAGAAGAACCGTTCATGCATGATGTTATATCAATATTATCAGGGTCATGATTCACCAACCTGCTAGTTCTTTTTATGAGGCGCAAGCAGGGGAATTTATCCTGGAAGCGGAAGAACTACTGAAACTTCGCGAAACCCTCACAAAGGTTTATGTACAAAGAACGGGCAACCCTTTATGGGTTATATCCGAAGACATGGAAAGGGATGTTTTTATGTCAGCAACAGAAGCCCAAGCTCATGGTATTGTTGATCTTGTAGCGGTCGAAAATGAAAATACTGGAGATTTCGTGTAAATACATGATTCCGTTTCAAATCAGAATTCGAATTTTTCGTGATTTGATATTGAATGGAAATAATTCATAATCATCAATCATCAGGTTAAGATCGATCTAAACCAACCTATTTTATTATATATATGTATGATATGCCGACAATTAAACAACTTATTAGAAACACAAGACAGCCAATAAGAAAAATCACGAAATCCCCCGCACTTCGAGGATGTCCTCAGCGTCGGGGAACATGTACTAGGGTGTATGTGCGACTCGTTTAGATCATGAGTTCGAACAAACGAAACCATTTTTCCAGTACCAATCACCAATAGGATAGATAGAGTGGAAAAAGCCATTTTTACTATCTAAAAATGAGGATCTATCATATACCTATATTTTTTGTGTATGAAATTTATGGTTTCCATTGGTGCAAATCCAATCACCTCAATTTGAGATGAAAAGCAATTCCCCATTGGTAGCAAATAGTTATCCATTAAGCGGAGGAAATAGTACTACAAGAAGCAAAAAGGTTATGTTCCCTTTCTTGAAAGAACGGACTAACAAGGTCAGCTACCTAGCCAACTTTCATAATTAAATGCCGTCACTGTATGGATAGCTTTTTTTGTGAAAAGATCTATTACTGTATAATTGATTGGTAGAGCCAAAGAGAGTGAACTATACAAGTTTACAATAACATTTGATTAAATGAAAGAAGAGGCTCCGGTGTATAGAGAGGACCTCGCCGTTTATGAAATAACCATAGAAACGACGGAACCCACTATTTTTTGCTTTTATTTTTTTAATATCGTTAGAATTTATTATTTCTAGGTATTTTACCTGAAAGGATTCAAAATCGTGGTTGGGAAGGTCATAGTAGCAAAAGCCATTGGAATTTCTATTTTATATATCGGAATAATCCGTTTTGTTATTAATCAACCGGGGAATAAAAGGATGACTGAAAGAAGAGAAATCAATTAGTTATTCATTCATTAAAGTGTAATTTGATTCAATGACCAGAGTTAGACGAGGATATATAGCTCGGAGACGTCGAACAAAAATTCGTTTATTTGCATCAACCTTTATAGGGGCGCATTCAAGACTTACTCGAACCATTACTCAACAGAAAATGAGAGCTTTGGTTTCCTCTCATCGAGATAGGGGCAGGCAAAAGAGGGACTTTCGTCGTTTGTGGATCGCTCGGATAAATGCAGCGGCTCGTGAGAAAGGGGTATTCTATAGTTATAGTAAATTCATACACAATCTGTACAAGAAGCAATTACTTCTTAATCGTAAAATACTTGCGCAAATAGCTATATCAAATAAGAATTGTCTTTACACGATTTCCAATAAAATTATGAAATAAAAGACATTCTAAAGTCATATATAGGAATGATTGAAACAGAATTGCATTCCCCGGAGAATGTACTCCGGGAAGATAGAATAAAAAAAATTAAGATAAGATAAGTAGTAGAAATGAACGAACATCTTTCAAAAAAAAAAGATTTATTCTTTCCCTATTTGTTGTTTCTTATAACACAACAATAAAATCTGGATTTGAGGCTTTTCGAACAAAACATCAATCTGAGCTTGAATTCCGATTGAAGTTTTGAATCAATGGAAGAGTATATCTATTTATTTCTGGTTCTAGGACCGGTAGTTCTAGGGATTGACTCGGCTCTCTCAAACTGTTTTTCATTATTAAGAAAAGGTAACAAAGATAAAATACGAGCTTGTTTTATAGCAATAGTAATTAATCGTTGTTGTTTCAAGGTCAATCTATTCACCCGTCTAGATAATATTTTTCCTTGTTCACTAATAAATCGACTAATTAAACTCATGTTTCTATAATCAATTCGATCCCCCGATTCAATTGGGGGAAAACGCCTACGAAAAGATCGCTTGGATTTACGAAAAGGTTGCTTGGATTTATCCATGGTTTATTCCTTATCTCTAAAATTCTATTTCTTTATTCATTTCAGATCCGACCGAAATAGGTTTTTTTGTATATTCTATATTTTTATTTGTATATTATTTGTATATTATTATATTATATATATATATATATATGTTTATGTTAAGATATGTTAAGTTCTTCCTTTTCCTGCCCCTTTGAAAGATCAAACACACGTTCGATTTATTTCTTTATTTCCCCATGAATCGTATGCTTGTGACAATATCGACAAAATTTTCTCAAGTCTAATCGACTGGGTGTATTGTGCCGATTCTTTTGAGTAATATATCTAGAAATGCCTGGCGATTCTTTATTGACACCATTTTGGACACAACTGGTACATTCCAAAATAACTCTAACTCGGATATCTTTACCCTTAGCCATGAACCCCCTTTGCATTTTTGTTTGATCAACTTAACTCTTCTGTTTTCGACCCGAACCTAAGAAGACGAAAAGAACAAAAAAGAAAAAAAATCAATATCAATAGAAGTTACTAATTAGAAATTCCATTTCTAAATATTTTGTTGTAATTCTAATTAATATTAATAGAATATTATTATATATATAGTAATAATGTAAGTAATACAATTTTTTTCTAACTATCAATTATTCCTATCCTAATCCCAGTATTTCATTTAAGTATCTTTTTTTTATGCTATGATTTCGTGGAGCTTTTTTTTACCTTAGACTGGACCCCCTTTCTATTTCTGTTCTCCAAAATGGGATCTTAGATCCACCGGATTTTTGCTGAGGTTCAATATACTTTTTCTTTCTCTTTCCTTCCTATCCTAAAGAACTGAAAAAGGGGGGGACTAAGTTTTAGTCACGTCACGTAGAATTGTATCTCAAATTTTCTTCATTTTTTTCGCATATTATATTAATATTATATTAATAATATTAATATAATATTAATAACTAGAAAAAAGGGAATGACAAAGCATCTGGGAATAAACGATTAATTTCTATCAATAGACCCGCTAAAGACCCAAACCATAGAGTAGTTAGCACAGGCGCTGTGGAAAGATATGTTTTTATATCTCGCATTGAAAATCCTCCTTCTTTATTGTAATACATATATGGTCAGATGCTGTAATCATTTGTATTTTTTTGTACGGAATTCCTAACAAAAATGGATATGTACAATGAACAGTAGATAAGATTTTCCTACCCCTGTCCCTAAAAAAGAAAAAGAGACCCTCTTCTTCCTAAGCAAAATAGTCATCTTTTTTATACGTTAGGTTTCAGATGTATATAATTCTTTTATTATATGAAACCAAAAAGAAGAAATGACAAGAAAATTGTATATGAATCGAGGAAAAAATAACGATGTGGAAAACAAGACATGGATTTTGTACAATGACACTGTCCAAAAATTTTGGAAAAGGGATGTAGCGCAGCTTGGTAGCGCGTTTGTTTTGGGTACAAAATGTCACGGGTTCAAATCCTGTCATCCCTACCTATTACTTCTCCTATGGGCGGTAACAAGGGATTAATTGACTGGGATCTGAGTGAGATCAATTAAATAAAATTGGACATAATCTTTCATTTTTGCATACCAATGTATACAAGACGCATTGGGGGTACAAAAATGAGAAAATCCTTTTCTTTACAATCGTATCTCCTGTCATAAAAAAGCGCTCTTAGTTCAGTTCGGTAGAACGCGGGTCTCCAAAACCCGATGTCGTAGGTTCAAATCCTACAGAGCGTGATTCCCTTTATGTTATTATGTTATTTCGAATCACAATAAAAAAAACTTAACAAAACACAGTTGAATTGCAACTTGAATTTGACCT